GGATCTATTTGCTTATTTTTAGTATAGTGAATGGAGTTCCTTCTTCCATTCTATCCTATTTACTAGTACTGATCATTCATACTGCAAAGCGGTTTTCTTGCTTTTTTTGTGTCAGCTCATGATCTAAACGAGTCGCACATACACCCTAGTACATGTTCCTCGACGCTGAGGACATCCCCGAAGCGCTGGGGATTTCGTGACATTTCGAATTGGCTGTCTTGTATTTCTAATAAGTTGTTTAATAGTTGGCATGTTGAATCATATACATAGCATAATGGGCTGGTTTAGATTGATCCTAACCGGATGATTATCAATTTTGTCTATTTAATAGAATAGTAAACTCGGAGATAAAATATCAAATCGCGGATTTGCACAAAATCCATTTTTTTCATTCAACTGCTACAAGATCAACAATTCCATAAGCTTGGGCTTCTGTTGCTGACAGAAAAACGTCTCTTTCCATGTCTTCAGATACAACCCATAATGGTTTGCCCGTTCTTTGTACATAAACCCTTGTGAGGGTTTCGCGTAGTTTGAGCAGTTCTTCCGCTTCCAGGATAAATTCTCCCGTTTGCGCCTCATAAAAAGAACTAGCAGGTTGATGGATCATTACCCTGATGATAGAAGGGTTCTCTATCCGGTGTGATGAAACGAACAGAAAAGAAAGATAAAGAAAAATAGGAAAAAGATAGAATTGAACAACCGTACGGGCATCATCTTTTGTGCATTGCATACGGCTCTACAATTAAATTGACCCTTACCTTTCGATTCAAGAAAGATAAAAATAGAAGCTATCAGCCCCAGATAGGAGGTAAATGATCAAATTGCCACCCTTCCTTTCGGGGGAGTTCAAAAATACTATGATGGCTCCGTTGCTTTCTATTTTAAAATAGATTCTATTTTTTGTCTTTGATTCAGCAATCCCAAAGTTTCTTTTTGATCCAAGCAAAAAAGTAAAAATCTTGTTTTTTTCGCACTCTTTTTTTTTATAACATAAATCTTGTTAAGAGCCCTTCAGTGTGAAAACAAAAAAAGTTTGTGACGCTGAATTGGACTTCCGATAGATAAGATAAACTCGGAAATACCTTTTATATCATACTACTCTCTCGATATATAATCGAATCTTTTGAAAAAAACAATACAAAAATTTTTCATATCGAACTCGAAGTGCCATGCTATTATTACTTAATATTCATATGGCGAAGGCATAGTTTTCTTTTTTCTCTCAAATTCAAATAAAAAACCTCATTGGCGCCAAGCGTGAGGGAATGCTAGACGTTTGGTAATTTCTCCTCCAACCAGGATAAAAGATCCCATTGACGCAGCTAATCCCATGCATATTGTATGGACCTCTGGTCGCACAAATTGCATAGTATCATAAATAGCTACTCCAGGTATTACCCATCCGCCAGGAGAGTTTATAAACAAATACAGATCTTTGGTATCATCCTCGATACTGAGATATACCATAAGACCAATAAGTTGATTAGAGATCTCGCTATCAACTTCTTGGCCTAAAAAAAGTAATCTTTCGCGATAAAGTCGGTTGAGTAGGGTAAAATTGTATCCCTTAGGAACCGTACGTGCACCTTTTGATGCATACGGTTCAACAAAAATTGCGAAAAAAAATAATAATCAATGTATAGATTCCAGTCCTCTTTCTTTTTTCCTATTCTTTTTCATAGCAGGTTTTTTCTAACTTCTAACGAAAGGGCTTTTTCTTTGATTTTTCAATAAAGACAGATTTTGACTTCTTTTTTTTCTTCCTTATAATAGAAAAAAGCCAAAAACCTTATCGAATTAACTTCTCATTGATGTATTGTTTCATCGAAATTCAATCCAAATTACGATGGTATTTTCTTGTTCCTGAGTGGGCCTCTTTCATCTTTTTAGGTTTATGCTCTACTCCGGGTAAAGATCCGCCCGATTTTGATTTGCACATATAGGACAAATCTTCCCATCACCATTTCTTTTTGTTATGACTTTACAAATAACAAACAGGAATCATTTATGATACACGTAGTAATCATAGAAATATTACCAATTGGGTTTTTTCTAAACGGAGCCTGGATACTTCATTTTTTGAGTCCAACCAAAGCCAACCATAAATTCTTCTAATTAATAAAAGTACTATGAATTCCCCCAAACAATGCATCTAATTGCACTTCACGCTCCAATTTTTTGATGATTCAATTTTTCTTTCTTGGGCGAAACAGAGGATATCTCAATCGGGGGAGAGAACGGGGAAATCCCATATGACCCACTATATCTGACAAGTCGCACTATACGTCAACCCAAGATGCATCTTCCTCTCCAGGACTTCGGAAAGGTACTTTTGGAACACCAATAGGCATAAATTGAAAGAAAAAAGAACTAAATACTATATTTCACTTTGATGTGGAAACGTAACAATATGGTTTTATTGTCTTTAGAATAATAGAATAATAATATTGGCTCTATCATATTTATTTTATGCATAGATTAGAAAAATTCAGAAAGAAAGACAAAATAAATAAAGGAAAGTTTTTACGAATAGGTCCTTCTAATGATAAATAAGGATGAACACGTTGACTCATAGAAAATGGTATCAATCTCCCATTGCGTATTGGTACTTATCGAGTATAGAATAAATCTGTTTCTCTTTGTTCCTACGAACATAATTCTTCCATTATTACGAACAGAATAGAATAAATATTAACCTAACCCTTGTTAGAAAAAAATCCACTGAACAAGGAAGGTCCATAGGATAGTCATAGTATAGTCTTTTCCAATGCAATAAAGTTACGTAGTGTTTATTTTTCTTTGATAAAGGGGTATTTTCCATGGGTTTGCCTTGGTATCGTGTTCATACCGTTGTATTGAATGATCCCGGCCGGTTGCTTTCCGTTCATATAATGCATACAGCTTTGGTTGCTGGTTGGGCGGGCTCGATGGCTCTGTATGAATTAGCAGTTTTTGATCCTTCTGACCCTGTTCTTGATCCAATGTGGAGACAGGGTATGTTCGTTATACCCTTCATGACTCGTTTAGGAATAACCAATTCATGGGGAGGTTGGAGTATCACAGGAGGGACTGTAACAAATCCAGGGATTTGGAGTTACGAAGGTGTAGCTGGGGCACATATTGTGTTTTCTGGCTTATGCTTTTTGGCAGCTATCTGGCATTGGGTCTATTGGGATCTAGAAATATTTTCTGATGAACGTACAGGAAAACCTTCTTTGGATTTGCCCAAGATCTTTGGAATTCATTTATTTCTCTCCGGGGTGGCTTGCTTTGGTTTTGGTGCATTTCATGTAACAGGCTTGTATGGTCCTGGAATATGGGTATCCGATCCTTATGGACTAACCGGAAAAGTCCAACCTGTAAATCCGTCGTGGGGCGTGGAAGGTTTTGATCCTTTTGTTCCGGGAGGAATAGCTTCTCATCATATTGCAGCAGGTGCATTGGGTATATTAGCGGGTCTATTCCATCTTAGCGTGCGACCACCACAACGTCTATACAAAGGATTGCGTATGGGAAATATTGAAACCGTACTCTCCAGTAGTATCGCGGCTGTCTTTTTTGCAGCTTTTGTTGTTGCTGGAACTATGTGGTATGGTTCAGCAACTACCCCTATCGAATTATTTGGGCCCACTCGTTATCAATGGGATCAGGGTTACTTCCAACAAGAGATATATCGAAGAGTTAGCGCCGGGCTCGCAGAAAATCAAAGTTTCTCAGAAGCCTGGTCTAAAATTCCTGAAAAATTAGCTTTTTATGATTATATCGGAAATAATCCGGCAAAAGGAGGATTATTCAGGGCAGGCTCAATGGATAATGGAGATGGAATAGCGGTTGGATGGTTAGGACATCCTATCTTTAAAGATAAAGAAGGGCGTGAGCTTTTTGTACGTCGTATGCCTACTTTTTTTGAAACATTTCCAGTCGTTTTGGTAGACGGCGACGGAATTGTTAGAGCTGATGTTCCTTTTAGGAGGGCAGAATCGAAGTATAGTGTTGAACAAGTAGGTGTAACCGTTGAGTTCTATGGCGGCGAACTCAATGGAGTCAGTTATAGTGATCCTGTTACCGTAAAAAAATATGCTAGACGTGCTCAATTGGGTGAAATTTTTGAATTAGATCGTGCGACTTTGAAATCCGATGGTGTTTTTCGTAGCAGTCCAAGGGGTTGGTTTACTTTTGGGCATGCTTCCTTTGCTTTGCTCTTCTTCTTCGGACATATTTGGCATGGTGCTAGAACCTTGTTCAGAGATGTTTTTGCTGGTATTGACCCAGATTTAGACGCTCAAGTAGAGTTTGGAGCATTCCAAAAACTTGGGGATCCAACTACAAGAAGGCAGGCAGTCTGATACAAAACCACTTTGGTTTCTTTCGCCTCTATTTTTTTGAGGGAATTTTACATAGAGTACTGGAGTGAATTTGAATCACCGCTTTTTGATTCTTGCTCTTTCGAGATGATTACCAAAATAAAAAAAAGAAAAAACAAACAGGTAGGGAAGCTATAATTGTAAACCGCGATCAAATTTATGGAAGCATTGGTTTATACATTCCTTTTAGTTTCGACTCTAGGAATAATTTTTTTCGCTATTTTTTTTCGAGAACCACCTAAAGTTCCAACTAAAAAGACTAAATGATTTTTGATTCTCTCAATTGAAGTAATGAGCCCCCCAATGTTGGGAGGCTCATTACTTCAATTAGTCCCCGTGTTCCTCGAATGGATCTCTTAGTTGTTGAGAAGGTTGCCCAAAAGCGGTATATAAGGCGTACCCGGTAAAACTTACAAGTAAACCAGATATAAAGATGGCGACTAAGGTTGCTGTTTCCATTATGATTATATAATTTCAAGACCCCAACGGATCTATCATAAGATCGTTTATTTACAACGGAATGGTATACAAAGTCAACAGATCTCAATGAATACAATAGGATTTATGGCTACACAAACTGTTGAGAACAGTTCTACATCGGGCCCAAGACGAACTACTGTAGGGAGTTTATTA